CTGGCGGAGTTACAGCAAGTTTTGGTATGTTGGGAGATATCATTATTGCTGAACCTAATGCCTACATTGCGTTTGCGGGTAAAAGAGTCATTGAACAAACATTAAAAAAGACAGTACCTGACGGTTCACAAGTGGCTGAGTATTTATTCCATAAGGGCTTATTCGACTCAATCGTACCACGGAATCTTTTAAAAGGTGTTCTTACTGAGTTATTTCAGCTACACGGTTTCTTTCCCTTGAATCAAGATTAAAAAAAAATATTCAAATTCTTCATTTTCAAATGGAAGTATAGCACTAGTTTAAGTGATTTTTCTTTGTAGCGAATACGCATTTAGTTCATTATAATGAAAAAAGCAAAACTAAGAAGATGGTTTTTTCTTTGGGGACATCAGTTATAAGTGTAGTAAGAGTCAGAAGTTTTGGATAATGACTTTTTGCTCCGGATTCTTTTTTTATTCTACCTCTCTTCCTGATTAGGAATAAGCATCCCTCTATCAACAAGATAAAAAAAGGATTTCTTTCTACTTCGGAGAAATCCGGTAAAGAAAAATAATTTTCTCCGCCCTTTTGACATGTTCATATATAGAACAACAAAAAATAGATAAAAAAAAGATATCGAAAAAATGAAAAGAAAATAAATAATAAATAAAGAAGAAATCTCAAATAAATAAATATTCAAATAAGAAATAATAAGAATATATAAGTTCTTTCTATTTAGCGAGAACTCTCGTTTTTCACTAGGAATCCCTGTTTGTTGGATAAGATTGGTTAAAGTCGGGAACTCCTAAGAAACTCGTTTCTATCTTTCCTTTCAAAACAACCTTTGTTTTGAAAGGAAAGATAGAAAGACGATGAAGATAAGGATGGGAGAATAAAAATCCAATTTATGAAAGCGGATTATCATACATATTCGTGTATAAAGAGGAATAAGTACACTTCATTGAGTTCTATATTTGTTATTGATTATTCAATAATTCTTAAAGAATTCATATTCATATTATCTTAATATTCTTTTTAATAGATAGACTTATCATAAGATATCTTTATAATTAAAATAGGTACAAATATGAAATCGAGGTACCCATTCTATGATAGATTTGAACTTTCCCTCTATTTTTGTTCCTTTAGTGGGCCTAGTCTTTCCGGCAATCGCAATGGCTTCTTTATTTCTTTATGTCCAAAGAAATAAAATTTTATAAATACGATGGGATCAAATCTCATCAATTTCTTTCAACACTGGATCATCATACAGATATCTTTTTTAGTGCAATATGGTAGGATATATGATATGTAGCCTTTCCGAAAACAAATGGAAGAGTTGTTTTGTTATGTATGTCGATGCATAATATACGCATTAATGCATGTATATGCAGTTATAGCTTAATAAATTAAATGATTAAATTCAAAATGATCCGTAAATCTTTTTTGAAAAATCTTTGAAATAGAAAATCAATGTATCTAACCAATTATTCCTAATGGTTCCTGTCGGAATGCTGCTAGTTGATGAAAGTTCTTTAGGGATCAAGCAATAAAAGTCGAGTCAAATCCATTTGGGTTATTCTCTCAATTCCAATCGAATGCAACTGGATCTAGTATAGTATGAACTGGCGATCAGAAAATATATGGATAGAATTTATAACGGGGTCTCGAAAAACAAGTAATTTTTGCTGGGCCTGTATCCTTTTTTTAGGTTCACTAGGATTCTTAGTGGTTGGAACTTCCAGTTATCTTGGGAAAAATATGATATTCGTATTTCCGTCTCAGCAAATTATTTTTTTCCCCCAAGGGATCGTGATGTCTTTCTATGGGATCGCAGGTCTATTCATTAGTTCTTATTTGTGGTGCACAATTTCATGGAATGTAGGTAGTGGTTATGACCGATTCGATAGAAAAGAAGGGATAATGTCCCTTTTTCGTTGGGGATTTCCTGGAAGAAATCGTCGCATCTTCCTTCGTTTCTTTCTGAAAGATATCCAATCAATCAGAATAGAGGTGAGAGAGGGTCTTTTTCCTCGTCGTGTCCTTTATATGGAAATCAGGGGCCAAGGAGCCATTCCCTTGACCCGTACTGATGAGAATTTGACTCCACGAGAAATTGAACAAAAAGCTGCCGAATTGGCCTATTTCTTGCGCGTACCCATTGAAGTATTTTGAAATGAACTGAAGAATAAATCTCAGCATTAGAGAAGAAACTTAATACATCTCAAAAGCACAGGAGGACGTATATGGAACAATATTCATAAAATATATTGAAAAAAAATAGATTAAGGAGAATCTAAATTCTTTGTACACAAAAACTATTTTGTATATGCATACACATGTCGTCCAGCTTCACTCTTTACTTTATACTATTAAAAGGTCTAATAAATATTGATTCATCAAATAGACTCAAATGTCTTTTGTTTTCGTAAAACCTAATTCCTCTTTTTAGGTCTTTGAATTGATACCCTATCCCCGTGCTGCGGTTAGACAGTGAAATCTTTCGAATTCGAAATAGAAATAAAAGAATTAAAGTATCTGGTAGGGTTTGTCTTGAAATCCAAATTATATTCGTTAGTTAAAAATGGGTTTTCGAGTCTTCATCAAAAGGAATAAATGAAGAGGAAATCGATTACAATTTGCCTAATTGCGATCTCTGGAATATGGAAACAATATTTACTTCTTTTTTTCATTCGAAAAGGGCCTTTCTTTTATGTTCTATTCTAGATCCTAAAGACTCAATTCTTACACAAAAACAAAAATAGGAAAAGATCCATAGGTTCGATACCTTATTCTTGTTAGAGTTATAGGCTCTTGTTATAGAATTCGTGCTTCATAGAAATCTCAGATAGAATCGACGAATGAAACAGATTCATTAACAATTCACATCACGGATACAGAATGAAAAAAAAGAAAGCATTGGCTTCCCTCCCATATCTTGTGTCTATACTTTTTTTGCCCTGGTGGGTTTCTCTATCATTTAAGAAATGTCTAGAAACTTGGTTTCTTAATTGGTGGAATACCAGGCAATCCGAAATCCTTTTGAATGATATTCAAGAGAAAAATGTTCTAGAAAAATTTATGGAATTAGAAGAACTATTCTTGTTGGACGAAATGATAAAAGAGTATTCGGAGGCACATATGCAAAGGTTTCGTATAGGAATGCACAAGGAAACAATACAATTGGTCCAAAGACAAAATGAATCTCATTTCCATATCATTTTGCATTTCTCTACAAACCTAATCTGTTTCGCTATTCTAAGTGGTTATTTTTTTCTGGGTAATGAAGAACTTTTCATTCTAAATTCTTGGATTCAGGAATTTCTCTATAACTTAAGTGATACAATCAAAGCTTTTTTGATTCTTTTAGTTACTGATTTATGGATCGGATTTCACTCGACCCATGGTTGGGAACTAATGATTGGTTCGATCTACAACGATTTTGGATTGGCTCAGAATGATCAGATTATATCTGGTCTTGTTTCCACTTTTCCAGTGATTCTAGATACAATTGTGAAATATTGGATCTTTCATTTTTTAAATCGTGTATCTCCTTCACTTGTAGTAATTTATCATTCAATGAATGAATAATTCATTATTTGATATAAATCAAATAAGAATCTTTCTTCGTGTATAAAGAAATCCTTTTTCATCTTACTTATTCTTTATACTTCTACCTTTTCAACTCAAGGTATTCATACTATATTCCACCAGTACAATTCTTTCAGTACAATCAATACAATGGCAAACTTGTGGATAGGGAATTCTACTAGCTACCTATCGAATTTATTGTAGAAATTCCGGGGATCAATGATTGGACCATGCAAAATAGAAAGACTTTTTCTTGGGTAAAAGAACAGATGACTCGATCCATTTATGTATTGATCATGATATATGTAATAACTCGAGCATCTATTTCAAATGCATATCCCATTTTTGCGCAGCAGGGTTATGAAAATCCACGAGAAGCAACTGGGCGAATTGTATGTGCGAATTGCCATTTAGCTAATAAGCCCGTGGATATTGAAGTTCCGCAAGCTGTACTTCCCGATACTGTATTTGAAGCAGTTGTTCGAATTCCTTATGATATGCAACTGAAACAAGTTCTTGCTAATGGTAAAAAAGGAGCTTTGAATGTCGGAGCTGTTCTTATTTTACCCGAGGGATTCGAATTAGCCCCCCCCGATCGTATTTCTCCCGAAATGAAAGAAAAGATGGGCAATCTTTCTTTTCAGTGTTATCGTCCTAATAAAAGAAATATTCTTGTGATAGGTCCTGTTCCCGGTCAGAAATATAGTGAAATCGTCTTTCCTATTCTTTCCCCCGACCCTGCTACGAAAAAAGACGTTCACTTCTTAAAATATCCCATATATGTAGGTGGAAATAGAGGAAGGGGTCAGATTTATCCTGACGGTAGCAAGAGTAACAATACAGTTTATAATGCTACATCTGCTGGTATAGTAAGCAGAATAGCACGTAAAGAAAAAGGGGGATATGAAATAACCATAGTTGATGCATCAGAAGGACGTCAAGTGGTTGATATTATACCTCCAGGACCAGAACTTCTTGTTTCAGAAGGTGAATCCATCAAGCTTGATCAACCATTAACAAGTAATCCAAATGTAGGAGGTTTTGGTCAGGGAGACGCAGAAATAGTGCTTCAAGATCCATTACGAGTCCAAGGACTCCTGTTCTTCTTAGCATCTGTGATTTTGGCACAAATCTTTTTGGTTCTGAAAAAGAAACAATTTGAAAAGGTTCAGTTGTACGAAATGAATTTCTAGATCTAGAGATTCCTTAAAATAAAGTTGGTAAAAGTGCCAAATTCTTGTTGATCGATAGAATGATATATGATTCAAACAATTCTATAAGTCTTTTCTTTGTTTATTTATTTTTTTTATATTCTTTTTTATTTTGCGGGATGTCTGAAACTCATTACTTGTATGCCATTTCTAATGATAGAAAATAAGTATACAAACACAAAAGAATATAATACAAGGCAAGTACAAGGCAAGGACGGA